AAAAAAGGACTTGTGTTGGATTGGCACTGCATATCTACTAAAATTTTTAGTTTAGGTGGAGAATAAATAAATAAAAATAAAAAATAAGTAGAAAAGGATTTATGCAATCAATAGTGTAGTGAATCTATATAGAATAACTTCGAGTCCTTGTTTCTTACTTGGTATTAGAGTTCGAATGAAAATTACCCAATTGCAGGAATTTGCTATTTTGTGAGGATAAATCAAATAAGGTTTTCCTTAGAAAATTATTATTATCAATTACAATTATCAATGATATGATAAATAGATACGAATAGAGCAAGAAAAGAAGGAAATAAAAAAACAAAGTATAGAAAAGATATCCAAAATGATATAGAAATCACTATCCTACCCTTAGTTTTTATTTCCTTAATTTAATTGAATTTGTTTTGATTAGAGCCAAGTTCCTTAAAAACCTCTGCCTTTTTTAAAATATCCTGAACAGTTTCTGTAGGCTGAGCACCTTTTTCAAGGAAATAGAGAATTGCGGGAACGTTTAAATAAGTTTGATTCTTGATCGGATCATAAAAACCCACTTTCCGAAGATCTCTTCCTTCTCTTCGGGATCGAACATCAATTGCAACGATTCGATAGACGGCTCATCGGGATAGATGTAGATGAAAAAGAACCCCCCCTAGAACCGTATAGGAAGTTTTCTCCTCGTACGGCTCGAGAAAAAATGATTCGAAGTTTTGTCTATGGATAAAATTAGAATAAATAGGAAAGGAATCCATATAAAATAAATTATTCTATTCTATAATTAAATTAAACTCATAGTCATAGTATAGTCTTTTTTATTTCGCTTCCTTCCTGAAAAAAAATCATTTGTACTCATAACTCAAGTTCAATAATTCAAAAATTTGAAAGATTTTTCTTTCATTTTGAATCTATTTTTTTTATTGAGTAGTCTTTAACCCACCCTTTTTGTCTCGTTTAAAATAGATTTGGATTCTTTATCGTTATTCGGATCCGCGAGACAATTAAAGTGGTGTTTCCTTGTTCTGGGATCCTTTATCTTTGTTTTAAATCATTGGGTTTAGACATTACTTCGGTGCTTATTAATCCTTTCAAAATGGTAGCAACATACCCCTTTTGTGATTTCTTTGTATCAAAGAATCATACCAGCGGTTGATTCGTGCGTGATACACTGTGGATTGAAAAAGGTTTAGCCGTTCCAACAATTTTTTTTTCAAATTTGCTCGAATCGGATCCTTTTGATTTCTATTATTCTATATTAATTAATTATAGAAGATATACTTACGAAGTTGTTCCAATTTATTAATTGGCATTAACCCTAGATCGTTGCCCCTGAGAAATTAATCAATACTTTCTACTCGAGCTCCATCATGAACTATTTACATTATAACCCAATAAAAATAAAAAAAAGCAGAGTTATAGTACAATAGAACAAATGACGTCGAGCCAAGAGCACCTTCATTCCTAATATAAAATGGTGGATAAGAATCCACACGGGATCGTGTCCTTCAAGTCGCACGTTGCTTTCTACCACATCGTTTTAAACGAAGTTTTACCATAACATTCCTCGAATTTGGAACCAGTATGGAATTGATTCAATTATGGAATCATGAATAGTCATTGGTTCAATCAGTACAGAGACAAAGTTATTTATATTTCTTATTTTCTACATAGATAATAATTTCTTTATTTTTATAAATAAGAAATATTTTTCTTCAGAAAAATTAGCAAGACCTCGGCTTTTTTTGTATGAATGGAACATTTTTTTATTTTTATGAACATTTTTCTAATTTTCTATAAATATATCTCGCAAAAAAATATCTAATAGAAATATACAGAAATCAAATCAAAATAAAATATAGAAATAACATATAACATAACTAGTATCACACGAATAAGGAAATTCTATTTGACTCTGCTTCTTGAAGTGACTCAATAAGATAGACTGACCCATTTTCAACTTCCCAAAGATGGAACCTATAAGGAATGATTCCAAATTAGAAATCTTGATACTTGATATTTGAAAAAGTTTCCTACTTTCTATCTACATCATTATTTGAGTAAAGTTTTATAGTAAAGACTCCCTTTTTATGATTTTCTTATCATAAGAATAAGAAAGAGAAATCTTTGCTTTTTTTTTCGACTGGAATTAATGATGTAAAGTAAATAAGCTAAATAAGCTAAATACATTGAACAAAAAAAAGAAATATCATTGTTAAATATTTCAATTTTACTATTTTAGGGATGCAATTTCTTTTTCACAAAAATAAAAAGACTATTGTCACTGAAATAGGATAACAATACATACCTATAGGCTAAGCACTTCCTCGTTTTATATGTATTTTCTTTTCATATTTTGTTTAACCTGAGGTTAAGTAATCTTTCTGCAACTATGATCTATGCCCCATCTTATCTTTATCTGGGTCACAAAAGGATTTTGAACTCGATTTAGTTCAGTTTGTGTTGTGAAAAAATATAAAATAAAAGAGGAATAATATTCTATTCCAATATTAGACCTTGAAACAGACCCTTGTTGAACAAAAAAGAAGTATTAGGATACAATGGATGGATATGCTCTGGGACGGAAGGATTCGAACCTCCGAATAGCGGGACCAAAACCCGTTGCCTTACCGCTTGGCTACGCCCCATTTCGTTTTTTTATTGCACACTAATTAATATAATAATAATAAAGAATAATATTGGTATTAAGTGTTCGTCAATTCCAGTCCAAATATCTAGAGAAAATCTTTATTCTTTATAGAATCTATTATAGATTCGTGTTAGGATTTTGGAATGTGTATATCTATAATAATTCAACTGGATTTATTGATCATTACATATAATTCAATTAAGATATTGTATGAAAGTATGATTTCTTCTATTCTCCTTTGAGAATTGGAGGATTTTTGATTGAGCGGAAAAAGAAGGATTTTTTTGTCTACCCTACTTTCTTCATTTTTCCTTATATCAATAACTCAATCAAAATGCAATTATCTCGACGAAAAAAATGTCTGTTATGCTTAATATCTTTAGTTTGATCTGTCTTAATTCTGCCCTTTATCCGAGTAGTCTTTTCTTCGCCAAATTGCCCGAAGCCTATGCTTTTTTGAATCCAATCGTAGATGTTATGCCAGTCATACCTCTGTTCTTTTTTCTTTTAGCCTTTGTTTGGCAAGCTGCTGTAAGTTTTCGATAAGATTTTAACGCTATCCTAGAAAATTCATTATCATTATTTATTCGAGAAAAATTATAACAATTGATAAGATCAAATAAGTCTGACAGTATGAACCTTCAATTCAAACATTGAAATTTCGAATAGCCGCGAGAAATCAGGCTCGTCCTATTTCCCAATTTTAATCCTTTTTCCGGCGAAATACCCTATTAGATTTAGATTAGGGTCCCTTACAATATCTAATTGTGGGTATGAAAGTTATTTGTGGTAATCAAAGACTCTTATTACAAATTTCAACTTCATTTGAATTTCTGAACATTTTTTTTCTATTTTTAGAATTCATTTCTTGGTGTCAAAATAGGATATGTGATATAAAAATGGAGGATCTATTATCTTTTCTCGTTTTTCTTTTTCAAAAAATGATCTTGGAGGTTGTGTAATGCTTACTCTCAAACTTTTCGTTTACACAGTAGTAATATTCTTTGTTTCTCTCTTCATCTTTGGATTCCTATCCAATGATCCAGGACGTAATCCTGGACGTGAAGAATAAAATAAAAATTTTGTTTTTCTTGCTTGATTTTACAATTTTCTTAAGATTTTATTTTAGCTATTCCACACATTTAACTAGGAAAAAAAGAAATAAGGGGTTTGCAAAATTTTAAAGAAAAAAATAAAAAGTCATCAACGGAAACGGAAAGAGAGGGATTCGAACCCTCGGTACGAATAACTCGTACAACGGATTAGCAATCCGCCGCTTTCGTCCACTCAGCCATCTCTCCCAATCGAAAAAGATAATTACTATGTTACAGTACACATCAAGTAAGGATTAAAGAAAGTATTTCTTTCACATTCTTTATCGTTATTATATAATTAGCAATTCCATTTAGATGCTCGAAAGATCCAAATAGAAAGATAAATAAAGAAGACCTTATTGCTTTTATTTTGTTCGAAGTGCCTTTTGGGCCTGGCCCGGTCAATACCCAGCCGGGCCTTTTTTTCTTCCAACGAATTCCCTTTATTTATAGGCAACATACTCTAAATAGCCAATTTTGTATCTGTGTAACAATTTCCGTTCTGGGGTTTACATATACTTATCATTTTTGTTATAATGGAAATTGAGAAGGATTTTTGATTCAAAAGAATCAATCAATTAAGTATGTATCAATTTGTATTTTCTTATGTCATTAGGCAAACCAAATTTTAGATTCAAATCCCAGAATCATTCACGAATTGTCAGTCCAGGAATAGTTAATGGTTCCCTTTTGTCATAAATTTTGACTTTTTTGAGTGAAAATCCACATTTTATTTTTCAAAAGTCCGTGGAAGTTTTTCGGCATTGTGTGTTTTGAGATACTATACAATCAATCGAAGGCGTAGATCAAATACAATCAAAAGGGCAATAAAGGGTTTCTTTTCTAATTTTTCTAAATTTAGAAAAAGGATTAAAAAATGGATGCAATATGCAAGTACAATAAACTAAAGTCTAGTAAAAAAAAGGGGGGGATTTTTTCTCCTATTGTGTATCGTTTTGGCGGCATGGCCGAGTGGTAAGGCGGGGGACTGCAAATCCTTTTTCCCCAGTTCAAATCCGGGTGCCGCCTCATCAACAAACGAATTGAAATTTCTTATTCTGTTGTGCTCTTTTATTCTGTTCTGGGAATTTTGTAAAAAAAAGATTGGAAATCTTTGAAGCTAAAATTCAAATCAAAGAAAGATTCTAATGGAAAAATTAGAAATAATGGTCGAAGCAAGACTTCCCGATTCTCTTCTACTGCTAATGTAATGTCTACTGATTGGGTCTTGAATTACATTGTATAGCCGGGATAATTCAACTACTAGTTGGGGAAAGTGCTTTCTATACTGTAATCTACATATATATAGACGAATAGCAAAGCAATTGATCTATGATCTATCAATTGATCTATGATCTATTTTTACTTTCAAGGGCACGAAAAAAAAGGAAGGGGGCCTCGTATTTGATTAATAGATTCCATTACTAACATTCCTTTGTAATGTCATTGTGTATTTTACTTGTGTTTATTCTTTCCCGATTAGAAATCATTAGAAATCATATAGGAATTTTTGAAATCGATTTTTTTTCGTTCATCAATAGTGTTCTGCCAGAATCCTTTTTTGACTCTGGACCATTCATTCTACTATTATTAGTGAGCAATAATGGAATAATTCTATCATAGAGATAAGGGACATAATTCACATGGATATAGTAAGTCTCGCTTGGGCTGCTTTAATGGTAGTCTTTACATTTTCCCTTTCACTCGTAGTATGGGGAAGAAGTGGACTTTAGAAGCACTCCTACTTTAGTTGAGGAATGAAACTGTTTTATAGATCGTTCTGCAACGCATTTTTTATTGAAATTGAAAAAATTTTCAAATAAAAATATCTTCATTTCTAAATTCCATTGGATTCTAGTGGAGAAATGTAGTCTATAAAGAGTAATTATTTGAGATTCATCGGAATCGGAATAAATAGATAGATCAAAGAAATAGAATTGGGTCCTACGTCAATTCTATCTATATATGGATAATAATAACTACATATATTGAAGATAGAAGCTAATATAGTATACCAAGTTTATTAGAAAGTCAAGTATAACTTTATATACTACTATAACACTAATAGAGAGTATGGTAAGTAAGAAATCAATTTCTTACTTACCATACTCTCGGATCTCATAGAATACCGCCGACTATAGCCCGTGGATTTCATCTAAGACGCAAAAATAGAATACTTTTCTTTTGATTTCTTCAACTATTGATAATAATTCAGAAGTCAAGTTTCATTTAAAGTAATTAATTATTTTGACTTTCTGTTTTTACGTAAATTATAAGTAGAAAAGCAGTAGGAACTAAAATGAACAGTGCAGTAGCAATAAATGCAAGAATATTTACTTCCATAATCTCATCGTTTTTTTATTTCACAATAACTCGGGATTTAATCCCATAGAGATGATAAATTTTTCGCCTGTCAATTCAATGAATACATTAACTATCGATGATTTTGAATCGGATCAATATCATGAATAAAAATATCTGAGCTATTAAATTAATTCGTCGTCGAGAATTGAATAGTATAACATACGAAGATCCTTTATCCATATCGAATCCAAGATTGGATTCCCGGACCAATCAAAAATTCATTTATTTATCCTTTTTTTCTGTTCTTTGTTTTCTATAACCTACCTTAGGTCTTCCTTGTAGAACCATCAACTGAAGTATCATCTAACCACCCGTCCCTTTCCATTAACTACAAAACCCCAACAAACAATACAAGCGAAGTGGAAAAAGAGAGGAATTAGGTTCTAAATTTTAATGATCCAATTTTCTTTAGGTTCTAAATTTTAATGATCCAATTTTCTTTGGAAGAAAAAGAAGTATGAGAAATATTAGTCGCGGGAGAAAAGATGGAATATTTTATCAACTTCACTATTTTAGTTCTTTTCATTTCATTTTAGTTTAGGGTTTGTTCTTTCTTCGATAGAATCCTGAAAAAAAAAGAGGGGAAACCCCTTCGGAATTCAATTGCTCTCTGTCCCTTCTTTGACAGAAAATGGAGAGGCGAATTGATGTACTTATTGGATTGGATACGTCGGGACTGACGGGGCTCGAACCCGCAACGTCCGCCTTGACAGGGCGGTGCTCTAGCCTATTGAACTACAATCCCAGGGAAATAAGAAGAGATCTTGCAGAAAATTTGGATTCTTTTTTATTCTCTTGTATCAGGTCAGGTATTTCTTAAGGGTTCTATCAAGTAGATTGGCGAATTGTTGGGCCGAGCTGGATTTGAACCAGCGTAGACATCTTGTCAACGAATTTACAGTCCGTCCCCTTTAACCACTCGGGCATCGACCCAGCGTCTAATTTATTTTAGACGTTCCATAAGCCACTTCCTTTCGTTTCCCAGACAGACTTTACAAATATATATCACTTGATATAAAATAGAAAGTCCCACTAAGTAGACTAATAGAAGGACTTGACAAATATAGATCACTTGATAGGAAATCCCGCTCCTATAGTCTTGAGTCTTGTATACCCCCAGAGGGACTTGAACCCTCGTTTTCTCCGTGAAAGAGAGATGTCTTAACCACTGGACCATAGGGGCGGCCCTGTGGCCATCATAATCATAATATAATATAACTTAATATAACTCAGGCTGAGAGCCACCAAAAGGAGACACATAAGATATAACCCAAACGAAGACGCATAGGATATAAACAAACGGAAAAACTCGTTAAATATTCGGGGGTTTAATGGGAATCAAACTTTACCATTAAATACAACCTTGAAACTTGATTTCATTGGTCTTTTTCGTCTTTA